CCTGGAGTAAGCGCTATAGCTTGTTTCCAATACTCAGCAGCTTGATCGGACCAAGCTTCCGCAATTTCAGAATCACCCTGTAGAATGGCCTGTTCTCCCCGGTCGGAATAGGTGGTTCCTTCCCTTAGAACCGTACTTGAGAGTTTCCTACCTCATACGGCTCAGAAATCGATTCTTTTTGTGTCCTATCTTAATCTACCCTATGCTAACTGAATTAGATTTCTCATAAATCTATTCCATTTTTTCTTGGGTTAACCAGAAGAAGTTAATTACATAAGTTTCAAACCCTAATTTTGATCAATAATCAGAATCAGTTTGATCTTTTCTCCCACCTTCAGAAGAATGAAGCATAGATATCCCCACAATATCGTTAGAATTTTCTGAAAGGTAACTATCTCGGTTTCATATATGGAATTCATATAGAATATTTGAAAAAGACTTTTTCCATAAGAAAAAAGAACTTACTATCTTTGGGATCTGATGCTACACCGCTGCTCAATACCTTAGTGGATCGACTCTATTACATAAGTTGATTCCTAACTTTTGTCCCATATCATGACATAAGTAAGCAGTTCTTAACTGTATCGACTCAATAGCTCGCTAATTGATCTTTACGGTGCTTTCTCTATCAATTTGATCCTTTATCCATAGAATATAATATATAGGCTGCGCTCATTTTTTTTTCTTCCAATTTTGGTTCTCATGAAGTCTCTTTCCTTGCTACAGCTGATAAAAATCGTTGCTTTGGACGATGCATATGTAGAAAGCCTATTTTTTTCTAGTATTTACTAGCCAATTTGATCTTTGCTTTTTTTCCTTATTTCTATAGTGGAGATAGTCGCACGTAATGACAGATCACGGCCATATTATTAAAAGCTTGTGGTAAGAATGGGTTTCGTTCTAGTGCCCGGAAATAATATTCCAAAGCCTTTGTATGCTCTCCATTGCTTGTGTGTATAAGGCCTATGTTATAGAGTATATAACTTCGATCATAGGGATCAATTTCTGGTCGCGTAGCTTCATAATAATTCTGTAAAGCTTCCGCATAATTTCCTTCGGATTGAGCCAACATCCGTTACGGTCGTTCATTCTTTTTTTAAAATCCCCGTTCCAGAACCGTACATGAGATTTTCATCTCATACGGCTCCTCCCTTCTGCACATAGTACTAAGGGGAATAATCCATAGAATAAAAATGGAACTATTCTCATCTCATCATGAACTGAAAGGAGCTAGTATTTTTACAAGAAATCTCTAGCCAGCCTTCCCGCAAGAGGTTTTTTCTTAACACCAATCATATTAGTGTTAGATATAAATGGTAACTCCAACAATTTCTTTGTTCTCAACGCCTTCTATTTCCAGGAATTAGTCACTTCAACGATCTTTGATGGTTATACGGGTATCCAAAGTACAAACGAGATGGATGTTTGTTGTCCCAACCATTCTTGTTAGTCCCGATACCGATAAGGAAAAGGGGAATTTATAACAAATAACAAAGTTTTTGTGTTGTTGATTCCTAGGTGTAGTGCTTTTTCCCTTATGCCGCCTATTGGTACTAATGTAGTGTAGGATTGGCCTGCAATACGGAACCCATAGGTGGAACCTTTCGCTCAATACTCAAATCAACAATTGAAACATCTGAGGCTGCATCAACCGAGGATACACGATAGAAGGAATTGTTCTATCTCCAAACTTCACCTTCACCGAGCGTAGGTTTATTTCAAGAATTTCGTTCTTTCTATCCCGAACCGCGTCTCTTTCTCGTAAGACCTGGGGTGAGGGCTAAAAAAAAAACAAGAAAAAAGAATCAAATCGCACCATCTCTGTAATAGGTAAATGCCTTTTTTTCTCCGGAAGTTGTCGGAATTATTCGTAATAAGATATTGGCTGCAATTGAAGAGGTCTTATCAATAAAATTTCCATTTATACGAGATCTAGGCATAATTAGCAATCCATTCTAGAATTCTTTTCATTACCCCTCGGGGAAAATGATCCCACAAACAAAGCAAAGGAATTATACAGTACGAAATAACATAAAAACAGACTAATTTTATTCTAATAAATAGATATGAGCTTTCCGCTTAAATTGTCTCCTTTTGTTTGGGAAAGATATGAAATATTGGAATCAGATTGATTTCATTCCCATTTTTGTAGTATACCAATGAGCGGAACTATTACTATTTCATCTAAGTTAAATAACCAAGGACTTTATTTTACTACGGATTCTGATATGATAACTCGAGAAGTTTTGATTTGGTTATGATCCAAAGAGAAAAAAGAATGGAATAATCATTCCATGAAAAAATAGAGTAGAGTAACCGTACCCTCTGTTTGCATAACGTGTATACACCACGCCATACAATCGAAATAGCAAAATCCATGGGAGGATTCATAAATTTGGAATAGATCCGTGGGGTAGCTGATGAATGAGAGAAGTTATTGTTGAGAAATATTAAATGGGAAAGGAATTATTCCTATGGAACTAGTGATCGGTCGTACCTGTACTGCAGTAATATGAATAACTCGCTATTCACTCAGTTTCTGGTCAATAATAAGATTATGTAGGAGAGGTGGCCGAGTGGTTCAAGGCGTAGCATTGGAACTGCTATGTAGGCTTTTGTTTACCGAGGGTTCGAATCCCTCTCTTTCCGTTTCTGTTAATTCACCAACGTTATCGACCACAATGTATCAAATCAAATAACAATTGATACCATTATTCCAGCAAAAAGACCTTTATTTGATAGAAATTCTCTATTCCTAATTACTGTGGTTATAAAATACAAATATAGGAAAGAGCAAAAAAGAAAAAAAATCCTACTGTTGATCCATTTGTGATAGGTGAAAAAATGCGGATGGATTAAGGCCCTAAGATCTATTTAGTTCGGCGAAAAGGAGACAAAATTCTATGAACCTTTCTTTCTTAATTTTGTTAGGTTCAAGTCTGACGAGAATAATATTCTACGACTAACAACTCATTTATTTTCAAACCGATCCATTTACTATCTATTATTTGATTTACTAATCCTTTATATTGGAATGAGTCAATAGTCAAATGTTTTGGCAATTCCTCATGGGCGGATGAAGCAATATAATTTTGAATCAGACCTTTTGATCTTTGGTTATCCTTCGCAGTAATAATATCTCGGGGTTTGCAACGATAACTTGGTATATCCACTATACGACCATTAACTAAAATATGTCTATGGTTAACTAATTGCCTGGCTCCGGGGATGGTCGAAGCCATACCCAATCGAAAAAGGATGTTATCCAAACGCATTTCAAGTAGTTGTAGTAAAACCTGACCCGTTGACCCTTTGGCTTTTCCAGCGATATGTACATATCTAAGTAATTGTCGCTCTGTCAGACCATAATGAAAACGCAATTTCTGTTTTTCTTCTAAACGAATACGATATTGCGATTTTTTCCCAGAACGCAATTGGTTTTTAAGATCACTTCCGGATCTAGGTCTTTTACTAGTTAGTCCCGGTAAAGCTCCCAGACGGCGTATTTTTTTAAAACGAGGTCCTCGGTAACGAGACATAAAGACTCCTTTTTTTTTGATTTTATTGTAATTTTTACACAATAAATCTAAATTAAAACTGAACTAAAGGATAAACAAAGCAAAATCGACTGATGAAGTACTACAAAAAAAAATGAATTGTATCAACATCTGGATTTTTTGTATATATATATTTTTTGTATATTTTGTATATATTTGTATATATATATATATATATAATAGGAAGTTAAGGCATCCATTTGATGATTTGTTCTGTAGAGATCTAATTGCTCTAATCCATTTTTATTAATAGTTGCAAGTTACCACGACATAATAGATCGCTGATCCAGCATTTCATTTGAAGAAAAGGGGAGATTATCAATCTCGGAAAAATAGATAGAGAAAAAGCCGGCTATCGGAGTCGAACCGATGACCATCGCATTACAAATGCGATGCTCTAACCTCTGAGCTAAGCGGGCTCGCATAAGAGAAAAATAGCGTAACAAATAGAAATATTGTATAGGAATTCCGGAAAATGTCGGATCTTAGCTATTAATTTCATATGAACTAAACTATATAATAGAGTTCTATAGCTAGAAGTTAGAAGTTCTAAGCTAAGTTCTATTTAGAAATTTCTAAATAATTAGAATAGAACTTCTAAATAATTAGAATATAATAAAAAAAAAAAAAAAATAGAATAAAATAAATAATAAATAAATAAGAAATATAAAATATAAAGAAATATAAAATATAATAAAATAATATAAAATATAATAAAATAATAATAATATTTATTAAAAAATTATTAAAAAATATTTCATCAATCATAATCATAATATATGATCATATAAAATTCCATTGGAAATTCTGATTAGAATAAATAGAATTTTTCTTAAAACTTAACTAGAGCAGTTATAGATAGTAAATTATGTTAATTTCATTATAGCGGATCGGTCCTAAGAAACGAATAAGATAAGGATAAAGATACAATCTAAATTAGATTGAGACATTATTCTGGTTTCATTTTGAAAAGGAGGAGATAGGACGAAAAAAAAATGAATATCGAACGTTACAGTATTACAAATCACACTGTAAAAATGAAAGGGGGAGATAAAATAGATATGGGATATATCTATTCATCTTGAATTGAAAATACATCAATGATAGAATTATTTCTGATTGAAATAAACAAGGTTTATCCAATAGAAATGAACTGATAGAGGATGGTCAAAAAAAGAAAATAGCAGCCTTTTCGATATAGGAATCATTAGATAATGAATTCAACGGTTTCAAAAAAGGAAATAAATGAAAGAGATGGATGAAATTATAAATGGATCTTGGTCTCAAAGAAAAGGGAAAGGGGGATATGGCGAAATTGGTAGACGCTACGGACTTGATTGGATTGAGCCTTGGTATGGAAACCTGCTAAGTGGTAACTTTCAAATTCAGAGAAACCCTGGAATTAAAAATGGGCAATCCTGAGCCAAATCTTTATTTTGAGAA